ACAAAAAGAGAAGAAAAAAAAGAAAAGAACAAAAGAAAGGAAAAAGTGCGAATAGGGATAGCAGAAGCTTGGGATAGCATTCAACTTGCGCAAGTAATAAGAGGTTGTATGTTAATAACTCAATCTATTTTTAGAAAAAGCATTCTATTACCTTTGTTAATAATTACAAAAAATATTGGCCGTATACTCCTATTCCAACTTCCTGAATGGGCTGAGGATTTCCAGGAATGGGATAGAGAGATACATCTTAAATGTACCTATAACGGTGTTCCATTATCCGAAACAGAATTTCCAAAAAGTTGGTTGACAGACGGTATTCAGATAAAAATATTGTTTCCTTTCTGTCTGAAACCTTGGCGCAAATCAAAATCACGATCCTTTCAGAAAGATCTAATGAAAAAAGAAAAAGATGATTTTTGTTTTTTAACAATTTGGGGAATGGAAGCGGACCTCCCTTTTGGTCCATCCCGAAAACGTCCTTCTTTTTTTAAACCTATTTTAAAGGAATTAAAAAAACAAATAGAAAAGAGTAAAAAGAAGTATTTTCGAGTTCTAACCGTTTTTAAAGAAAAAACAAAATTACTTGGAAATGTTTCAAAAGAAATAAAAAAATGGGTTATCGGAGGTGTTTTTTTTATAAAAGAAATAACAAAAGAACTTTCAAAAGTAAATTCAATTTTATTGTTTAGATTAAGAAAAGTATATAAATCGAGCGAACTTAAAGATGAAAAAGATTTTACGATAAGCAATCCAATAATTAATGAATCCTTTAGTCAAATTACATCTCCGAGTCGGACAAATTCTCCATTGATATTGATAGAAAAAAAAACGAAAGATCTCGCTGATAAAACAAGTAAAATTCGAAATAAAATAGAAAGAATCTCAAAAGAGAAAAAAAAAGTAACTCGAAGAATAAATAATCTTAGTCCTAAGAAAACAAGTTATAATGCTAAAAGATTGAAAAAATGGCAAATATTAAAAAGAGGAAATGTTCGGTTAATCTGTAAATTACCCAAATTACCCTCCTTTTTAAAAATTTTCATTGAAAAAACCTACACAGATACATTTTTATCTATTATTACCATAATAAATACAGAACTTTTTCTTAAATTAACAAAAAAAATTATTGATAAATCGATTTACAATAATGAAAGAAAACAAACAAAAATAAATACAAAAAAGAAAACCCCAATCGCGTTTATTTTGACTATAAAAAGGCCACTTGATAAGATTAGTAATATTAAAATTAAAGAAAATTCACATATTTTTTATGACTTATCCTACATGCCACAAGCCTATGTATTTTACAAATTATCACAACTAAAAAGAAATAACTCGCTAAGACCTGCTGTTCAATATCAAAGAATATCCCCCTTTATTAAGCCTAAAATAAAGGATTCTTTTGAAAAAAAAAGAATGGTTAATTCTAAATTAGCAAATAAGAAACTTCCGGGCTATGAAATGAATCAATGGAAAAACTGGTTAAAAGGGCATTTTCAATACCATTTATCTCAGATCAGATGGTCTAGATTAATACCAGAAAAACGGCGAACTAGAATTCGGCAGCGCTGTATAGCTAAAAAGGAAAATTTAAGCAAGCGGCATTCATACGAAAAAAACCTATTAGTTGGTTCCAAAAAACAATCTGAAGTGGATTTATTATCTAATGAAAAAGATAATTTTCGAAAATACTATAGATATAATCTTTTATCATATAAATTTATTAATTATGAAAATAAAACGGAATGCTTTTTTTATAGACCTCCCTTTGAAGGAAATAAAAACCAAGAAATTTATTATACTTATAACAGGGCCAAAAAAGCCCTTTTTGATATACGGAGAAACATCCCTATTCCAAATGATCTAGGACAGGTTGATATTCCATATATGGAAAAGCCGACTAATAAAAAATATTTTGATTGGAAATTTTTCGATTTTTATCTTAGACAAAAAGTAGATATTGAGGCCTGGATCATAATTGATACCAATAGATATCAAAATGATCAAATTCGTACTAAAAACTCTCAAATAATTTATAAAAAAGATCTTTTTTATCTTATGATTCCAGAAACAAATTCCCTAAACCCTCACAAGGGGTTTTTTGATTGGATGGGAATGAATGAAAAAATGCTAAAGCGCCCTATACCGAATCTGGGATTTTGGCTATTCCCAGAATTTGTGTTACTTTATAAGGCATATAAAATGAAACCTTGGTTTATACCAAGTAAATTGCTTCTTTTAAACTTAAATAGTAGTAAAAATAAAAAGAATAATTTGTTGATAGTATCGAATAAAAAGTACCGAAACGAAGAAGACAAAGAACCCACAAGCCAAGAAGATCACCGAAACGAAGAAGACAAAGAACCCACAAGCCAAGAAGATCACAAATACGTTCTCTCACAACAAAAAGATATTGAAGAAAGTTATGCAATCTCGGACATGCAAAAAGGGAAAAATAAAAAACAATACAAAAGAAATACAGAAGCAGAACTAGATTTATTCCTGAAACGTTATTTGCTTTTTCAATTGAGATGGGGCGCAACTTTGAATCAAAGAATGATCGATAATATCAAGGTCTACTGTCTCCTGCTTAGACTGATAGATCCAAGAAAAATTACTATATCCTCTATTCAAAAAAGAGAAATGAGTTTGGATATAATGTTGATTCAAAAGAATTTAACTCTCTCAGAATTGATGAAGAAAGGAGCATTGATTGTAGAACCACTTCGTTTGTCTGGCCAAAAAGATGGACAATTTATTATGTACCAAACTATAGGTATTTCGTTGCTTCATAAGAGTAAGCGTCAAATTAATCAAAAATATCAAGAGCAAAGATATGTGTCTAAGAAAAATTTTGATGAAACTATTTTACCATATCAAAGAATAAGCGAAAATAGAAACAAAAATAATTTTGGTTTACTTGTTCCAGAAAATATTTTATCGTTTAAACGTCGTAGAAAAGTGAGAATTCTAATTTGTTTCAGTTCAAAGAATAGAAATTTTATAGAGAGAAATCCATTATTTTGGAATGAAAAGAATGTAACAAACACCAGCCGAGTTTCACCTAACAATAATCATATTGATAGAGAAAAAAATAAATTAATGAAATTAAAACTCTTTCTTTGGCCTAATTATCGATTAGAAGATTTAGCTTGTATGAATCGTTATTGTTTTAACACCAATAATGGCAGCCGTTTCAGTATGTTAAGAATATATCTGTATCCGCGATTGAAATTCTGTGAATAATACACTTTTTCTGTATATCCTAAATCCTATTTATATATACCCTATATAAAATTATAGGGTATATGAAATTAATATAACGATCACGTACTTTTCTTGTCTCACATCTCATTCTAGTATCCAATATGAAATGACTATGATATAAAATTATAGGGTATATGAAATTAATATAACGATCACGTACTTTTCTTGTCTCACATCTCATTCTAGTATCCAATATGAAATGACTATGAATAATATCTCAATTAGATCTCGAAATGAATTAACAGAAGTTTCTTAATTTGAGGTCTTCGATGCGAAACTGCACCCATCATTTTATATTTCTATATAAATCGAATTTGAAATTCGATTGGATGGTTTGAATTCAGAAAATTAGGAGTTATTTGGATTAAATTATTGTATATACCACATAGAAATTAATAGCATTATTATTACTGATCGGTAAAATCTACATTTGTACAAGGAAAAAGGGGAATTTTTTTATGGTAAAAAGTTCAGTCATTTCAATTATTTCTCAAAAAGAAAACGAAGAAAATAGAGGGTCTGTTGAATTTCAAATATTAAGTTTCACCGCTAAGATAAGGAGGCTTACTTCACATTTGGAATTGCACAAAAAAGACTTTTCATCTCAGAGAGGTTTGCGCAAAATTTTGGGAAAACGTCAACGACTACTAGCCTATTTGTCAAAAAGAAGTAGAGGGCGCTATAAAGAATTAATTAATGAGTTGGCTATTCGAGAAATAAAAACCCGTTAATTTGAAGCATGATACCATTTGATGAGTTTAGTCGTTTAAACTTTAATGAACTTCTTTTTACTTTCAGAAATGCATGGAAGACTGACTCAGGAAATACTTATGATTACACCAATTACAAGAAACGACCTCATGATAGTGAATATGGGGCCTCACCACCCATCAATGCATGGTGTTCTTCGACTGATCATTACTCTCGATGGTGAAGATGTTATTGACTGTGAACCTATATTGGGTTATTTACATAGAGGAATGGAGAAAATTGCGGAAAATAGAACAATTATACAATATTTGCCTTATGTAACACGTTGGGATTATTTAGCTACCATGTTTACAGAAGCAATAACCGTAAATGGACCTGAACGGCTAGGAAATATTCAAGTACCAAAAAGGGCTAGCTATATTAGAGCTATTATGCTGGAGTTGAGTCGTATCGCTTCACATTTGTTATGGCTTGGACCTTTTATGGCAGATATTGGGGCACAGACCCCCTTTTTCTATATTTTTCGAGAACGAGAATTGATATATGACCTATTTGAAGCTGCTACCGGTATGCGTATGATGCATAATTTTTTTCGTATCGGAGGGGTCGCTGCTGATCTACCCTATGGCTGGATAGATAAATGTTTGGATTTTTGCGATTATTTTTTAACTGGGGTTGCTCAATATCAAAAGCTTATTACACGAAATCCTATTTTTTTAGAACGAGTTGAAGGCGTAGGTATTATTGGCGGAGAAGAAGCACTAAATTGGGGTTTATCAGGGCCCATGCTACGGGCTTCCGGAATACAATGGGATCTTCGTAAAGTTGATCGTTATGAGTGTTATGCTGAATTTGATTGGGAAATTAAATGGCAAAAAGAAGGGGATTCATTAGCTCGTTATTTAGTACGAATCAGCGAAATGACAGAATCCATAAAAATAATCCAACAAGCCTTGGAAGGAATTCCAGGGGGGCCTTATGAAAATTTAGAAAGCCGGCGCTTTGATAGAATAAAAGACCCCGAATGGAATGATTTTGAATATCGATTTATTAGTAAAAAGCCTTCTCCCACTTTTGAATTGTCCAAGCAAGAACTTTATGTAAGAGTCGAAGCACCAAAAGGAGAATTGGGAATTTTTCTGATCGGAGATCAGAGTGTTTTTCCTTGGAGATGGAAAATCCGACCGCCGGGGTTTATCAATTTGCAAATTCTTCCCCAGTTAGTTAAAAGAATGAAATTGGCTGATATTATGACGATACTAGGTAGTATAGATATCATTATGGGAGAAGTTGATCGTTGAAATGATAATTGATATAACAGAAATAGAAGCTATCCATTCTTTTTCCAGATTGGAATCCTTAAAAGAAGCTTATGGGATCATATGGATACTTGTCCCTATTTTAATTCTTGTATTAGGAATCATACTGGGTGTTCTAGTAATTGTTTGGTTAGAAAGAGAAATATCTGCAGGGATACAGCAACGTATTGGACCCGAATACGCGGGACCTTTAGGAATTCTTCAAGCTTTAGCCGATGGTACAAAACTACTTTTCAAAGAAAATCTTCTTCCATCTAGAGGAGATACTCATTTATTCAGTATTGGTCCGTCCATAGCAGTCATATCCATTTTACTAAGTTATTCAATAATTCCTTTTAGCTATCGTTTTATTCTGGCTGATCTTAGTATTGGTGTTTTTTTATGGATCGCCGTTTCAAGTCTTGCTCCGGTTGGATTGCTTATGTCAGGATACGGATCAAATAATAAATATTCCTTTTTAGGTGGATTAAGGGCTGCTGCTCAATCTATTAGTTATGAAATACCCTTAACTCTATGTGTATTATCAATATCTCTACGTGTGATTCGGTGAAACATAAAAATTCCCCTCTTTCTTTTCTTTATAACAAGAAAGTCGAATGATTTAAATCTTTATTTTTTTATTCATTATTGGGTTGATGAATTAAACCAGTGAATTAAACCAGATAGTTATATGGGTGAAAAAAAACAGCTTACAAATTTGCTGTTAAAAGAATGAAATCTCATTTCCTATGTACAAGAATTAAGCGAAAGTAAACATAAGCAGTCAAGGCTGTTTACCCCAAGATTGGTTGATAAATTATCATGACTTGAAGCGGGTTTAAGAGATCAATTGTATGGGTTTTTTATACTATAGATGTATTATCCTAATGAAAGATTCAAAAAAACGAGTGGATGGTTAGGAAGACCAAGATACACAAAGGATTTGTAATGGAGATTCTAAAAATTATCCAATAGGATATTTTTTTTATAGAAAAATAATTCGAATTGGGGCTTTAAGTTGGTAGAAATTCTTAAGAAGTACTCCCCACGATTTCGACCCAGAGTATGTTCCTGTCCACCGATCAAGTAAATAACTATCAAAACGAAGAAATCTTTTACTTTTGATAACGGGAATAATGCTTCTTTTCTGAGAAAGGAGAATAGGAAAAAAAATTCTTGTTATGTTGTTATGTAATGCCTAAATTATTTTGTGTAATCGAAAATGAAAAGTTGAAATATCAAATATTTATGCAATATTCCTTTAAAAAGTCATTATTTTTGTTATGTTGTTATGTAATGCCTAAATTATTTTGTGTAATCGAAAATGAAAAGTTGAAATATCAAATATTTATGCAATATTCCTTTAAAAAGTCTTTTTTTTTTTATTCAAGGCTAAAGTTTTTAATCAACAAAGAAAAATGAAAATTCTTAAAATATGAGATCAATTCAGAAGCACTTTTTATTATAATTATAAATCTAGCAGACAGAATTCCATTAGTCTAATTCTAGGCCTTAGGATAAGAGTTTTATTCTCTATAGATCCTACAAACACATCAAGATAAATAGTGTTGAAAGGTTATTAGATTTATTTGTGACCTATGAGGAGCCGTATGAGGCGAAAATCTCATGTACGGTTCTGTAATAGCGATGAAAGCAGTGATGTTATTGTCGACTATGATTATCTAACAGTTTAAGTACAGTTGATATAGTTGAAACACAATCCAAATATGGGTTTTGGGGATGGAATTTGTGGCGTCAACCTATAGGGTTTATCATTTTTCTAATTTCTTCTCTAGCCGAGTGTGAGAGATTACCTTTTGATTTACCAGAAGCAGAAGAAGAATTAATAGCTGGTTATCAAACCGAATATTCGGGTATAAAATTTGGCTTATTTTATATTGCTTCATATCTAAATCTATTAATTTCTTCATTATTTGTAACAGTTCTTTACTTGGGGGGGTGGAATCTTTCTATTCCAAACCTATTTTGTACTGAATTATTTGACATAAATAAAAGAGGGAAGGTTTTTGGAACAATAATAGGTATCTTTATTACACTGACTAAAACTTATTTGTTCTTATTCATTTCTATTGCAACAAGATGGACTTTACCAAGGCTGAGAATGGACCAACTATTAAATCTTGGATGGAAATTTCTTTTACCTATTTCTTTAGGTAATCTATTATTAACGACTTCGTCCCAACTTCTTTCACTGTGAAGGGGTAGAATATTATATTCTTCATAACTTGTCTCAAACAAGAGAAAGAAATGAGTAAAATTATTTATAGATATTCCGACATGTTCCCTATGCTAACTCGGTTCTTGAGCTCTGGTCAACAAACAACACGAGCTGCCAGGTATATTGGTCAAGGTTTCGTAATTACCTTGTCCCACGCGAATCGTTTACCTGTAACTATCCAATACCCCTATGAAAAGTTGATTACATCCGAACGTTTCCGAGGCCGAATCCATTTTGAATTTGATAAATGCATTGCTTGTGAAGTATGTGTTCGTGTATGTCCTATAGACCTACCCGTTGTAGATTGGAAATTACAAAAGGATATTCGAAAGAAACGATTACTTAATTACAGTATTGATTTTGGAATTTGTATATTTTGTGGTAATTGTGTTGAGTATTGTCCAACAAATTGTTTATCAATGTCCGAAGAATATGAGCTTTCTACTTATAATCGTCATGAATTGAATTATAATCAAATTGCTTTAGGCCGGTTACCGATACCAATAATGGAAGATTTCACAATTCGAACAATTTCTTCGAATTTACCTCAATTCAACAATATATAAAACTCTCGATTCACAAAACATTTCTAAATAAAAAAAAAAGATAACTTCTTTTTTCCTGGTCAGGTCAACAAAGACATGAAATTTTTCGATTTTTTTTATAAAATCAAATGGATTTACCCGGACCAATACATGATTTTCTTTTAGTCTTATAATCAAATTGCTTTAGGCCGGTTACCGATACCAATAATGGAAGATTTCACAATTCGAACAATTTCTTCGAATTTACCTCAATTCAACAATATATAAAACTCTCGATTCACAAAACATTTCTAAATAAAAAAAAAAGATAACTTCTTTTTTCCTGGTCAGGTCAACAAAGACATGAAATTTTTCGATTTTTTTTATAAAATCAAATGGATTTACCCGGACCAATACATGATTTTCTTTTAGTCTTTCTAGGATCGGGTCTTATATTAGGAAGTCTGGCAGTAGTATTACTTCCAAATCCAATTTATTCGGCCTTTTCATTGGGATTGGTTCTTTTTTGTATATCCTTATTCTATATTCTATCGAACTCTTATTTTGTAGCTGCTGCGCAGCTCCTTATTTATGTAGGAGCTATAAATGTTTTAATAATTTTTGCTGTGATGTTTATGAATGGTTCAGAATATTACAACGATTTTCATCTTTGGACGGTTGGGGATGGAATTACTTCAATGATTTGTACAAGTCTTTTTATTTCACTAATTACTACTATTTTGGATACGACCTGGTATGGGATCAGCTGGACTACAAAATCAAATCAGATTTTAGAACAAGATTTAATAAGTAAGAATCAACAAATTGGAATTCATTTAGCAACGGATTTTTTCTTCCATTTGAACTCATTTCAATAATCCTTTTAGTCGCCTTAATAGGTGCTATTTCTATAGCTCGTCAATAATAAATCTTTAAAACAAGTAATTTAATTCAAATAGAATGAAAAGGTATAATTCGTTAATTTGAATTACTGTTTCTGTTTAAAAAATGGAATAGAAGGGCTTTACTTTGTATATCGATCTATTACCAATCTATTTGTTTCATATTTGTTAGAATCGAATCTATTGAATTATTGTTCAGATTAAAACTTAAAACGAATCAAAATTGATCTTGATAGGGAGTTTATTAATGATGGTCGAACATATACTTTTTTTGAGTGCCTATTTATTTTCTATTGGTATCTATGGATTGATCACAAGTCGAAATATGGTTAGAGCCCTTATGTGTCTTGAACTTCTATTAAATTCAGTTAATATAAATTTTGTAACATTTTCTGATATTTGTGATAATCGTCAATTAAGAGGAGACATTTTTTCCATTTTTATTATAACTATTGCAGCCGCTGAAGCCGCTATTGGACCAGCTATTGTTTCATCAATTTATCGTAACAGAAAATCAACTCGTATTAACCAATCAAACTTGTTGAATAAATAGTATTCATTATTGTATCAGTGCAAAATTGAATATTTATAAATAAGTTCAAATTCATAGGTTTAAGGCAGGTAAGGCAAGGTCGGGGTTGCAAAAACACAGGAAATCAAAGTATTTTGGTCCTTTTTCATAAAGAAATTAGGAAGTAATATGATCACTCATTGATTCGTCCAGTATCTAACTATAGGATTCATTTATAAGTTAGTTTACTAGACCGAAATTTTATGACGTTCAAAATGTATAGATCCAATGTCACATTCAGTAAAGATTTATGATACATGTATAGGATGTACCCAGTGTGTACGGGCGTGCCCCACCGATGTATTAGAAATGATACCTTGGGATGGATGTAAAGCTAAACAAATTGCTTCTGCCCCAAGAACCGAAGATTGCGTTGGTTGTAAGAGGTGTGAATCTGCGTGTCCGACGGATTTTTTGAGTGTTCGGGTTTATTTATGGCATGAAACAACTCGCAGTATGGGTCTAGCTTATTGATACATTCCATAAAACTCTACTTGAACTCATTTTATTTTTTTTACCGACAAAACTCGTGCTCAATTTAATTTGATTTTGGGCACGGGTTTTTCTGGCCCAAGCGTATCTTGTCTTTACCACGAACCATTTTCCTTGTTTAACAATAATTGCAGTTTTGCCAATATTTGCAGGTTGCTTGATTTTTTTTCTTCCACATAGGGGAAATAGAGTAATCCGATGGTATACTCTATGTATATGTATCTTAGAGCTTCTTCTAACGACTTATGTATTCTGCTATCATTTTCAATCAGATGACCCATTAATCCAACTAATGGAAGATTATAAATGGATCCTTTTTTTGGATTTTCATTGGAGATTAGGAATAGATGGACTCTCTATAGGACCCGTTTTACTAACGGGATTCATCACTACTTTAGCTACTTTAGCGGCTTGGCCGGTTACTCGAGATTCTCGATTATTTCATTTCCTAATGTTAGCAATGTACAGTGGACAAATAGGCTTATTTTCTTCTCGAGATCTTTTACTTTTTTTTCTCATGTGGGAGTTAGAATTAATTCCCGTTTATCTACTTGTATCCATGTGGGGAGGAAAAAAACGTCTATATTCGGCTACAAAATTTATTTTGTACACGGCAGGAGGTTCTATTTTTCTTTTAATGGGAGTTCTGGGTATTAGTTTATATGGTTCTACTGCACCAACATTAAATTTTGAAATATTGGCTAATAAGTCCTATCCTGTGGCCTTGGAAATATTATTTTATATTGGGTTTTTTCTTGCTTTTGCTGTCAAATTACCAACCATACCCCTACATACATGGTTACCAGATACCCACGGAGAAGCGCATTATAGTACTTGTATGCTTCTAGCCGGAATCTTATTAAAAATGGGAGCGTATGGGTTAATTCGGATCAATATGGAATTATTTCCTCATGCTCATTCTCTTTTTTCTCCTTGGTTGATACTAGTGGGTGCAATGCAAATAATTTATGCAGCTTCAACATCCCTTGGTCAACGGAATTTAAAAAAAAGAATAGCCTATTCCTCTGTATCTCATATGGGTTTCATAGTTATAGGAATTGGTTCTATCACGGATATGGGGCTCAATGGAACCCTTTTACAAATAATCTCTCATGGATTTATCGGTGCTGCACTTTTTTTCTTGGCCGGAACAACTTATGATAGAATACGCCTTCTTTATCTTGACGAAATGGGTGGAATAGCTATCCCAATGCCAAAAATGTTCACGATGTTCAGTAGTTTTTCCATGGCCTCCCTCGCATTGCCGGGTATGAGTGGTTTTGTTGCCGAATTTATAGTATTTTTGGGATTAGTTACTAGCCCAAAATACCTTTTAATGATAAAGGTCCCAATTACTTTTGTAATGGCAATTGGAATGATATTAACCCCCATTTATTTATTATCTATGTTACGCCAGATGTTCTATGGATACAAAATATTTAATGGTCCAAACTCTTATTTTTTTGATTCCGGGCCGCGAGAGTTATTTCTTTCGAGCTCTATTTTTTTACCCGTACTCGGTATTGGTATGTACCCAGATTTCGTTCTTTCACTATCAGTTGAAAAGGTTGAAGCTATCTTATCTAATTCTTTTTATAAATAGTTTTTTTGATAAAAAACGAAAAAACTATCTTATCATTTACAATTTACAAAAGGGTTCATTGTACAATGACAAAAAGAATACTTTTTTTTCTCTTGTGTTATTAAGTAAAAAAAGAAATTTGAACTAGCGAGAGCCTCGTGACTTTGATTCACGGGACTTTCACTAGTTCATTTTATCTGATATGCAGTATATGTTTTTCTATTCTTATTGGTTTCTATTGTTAAGTGGTAAGAACGCCTTTTTTCAATTTAATTAGATATTAATTTAAATGAACCATAACTATGTAATCCTATTCCTAATAGGTTTACTCCAAAATAGCATATCCAAATTATAAGAAATCCAATAAAGGCTACAATTGCTGAATTTGTACCCTTCCATTTTATATTTGTTTGAGTATGCAAATAAATTGCAAATATGATCCAAGTAATAAAGGCCCAAGTTTCTTTTGGGTCCCAACTCCAATAGGATCCCCATGCTTCGTTAGCCCATACTGCTCCAGAAAGAATTCCTACCGTTAAAAAGAGAAATCCTAGACTAATAACCCGATAACTCCAATAATCCAATTGTTGAATCAATTGTGACTTATAATAATTTATTGGAGAAAAAAAAGAAGTTTTTTGTAAAACGTTTTTTCCTTTTACTTGATGTATGTATTGGGCTTTACCAAGTAAAAATGACTCGTTTAAATTTAATTTTAATAAACAATTATTCGTAGAAAAAAAGAGAATATTTTTTCTAACTGTAATGACTAGAAGTGATACTGATAATAATGATCCACATAAAAGGGACACATATCCTAATATCATCATACTTACGTGCATTATTAACCATTCGGACTGAAGGGCGGGTACTAATATTGTGGATTCGTGTATTTCAGTTAAAAGACCTGAGGTAGCAAAGCCCTGGGAAAAAAGAGCACTTGGACTAATTATTGTGTTTAGAATATTTTTATTTTTTTTGAAATATGGAACGATATAAATAAAGGAAAAACTCCATGAAAGGAAGATTAATGATTCATATAAATCACTTAGTGGAAAATGTTTTGAATAAATCCAACGAGAAATTAATAATCCTGTTATACATAAAAAGACCATTATCATGCCCTTTTCGGATGAATCATATAGTTTTGCGATTTCATCAACAAAAAGGGTTATCAAGTGGATTGTAATTAGAATTGAAACAGTAGAAAAAGAAATATGAGTTAATATATGCTCTAAAGTGGAAAATATCATAAAAAGGGTCCCTTAATTATAAAATCGAAATCAGAATTCATTATTATTCATTATAGGATCTATTTTATTTATTTTTTAGGAGATGACATGCCGTGCCGCTACTCGGACTCGAACCGAGATGCTCTAGCACTGCTTCCTAAGAGCAGCGTGTCTACCAATTTCACCATAGCGGCTTGTCTTGACCCCATAATAACCTATGAATAAGAAATCGTCTAGATTTAAGAATTCAATTAAGTGCAATATTTTATAGAAAAGATTCAAATCAATGAATAAGAATTTTTTAAAATATGTACTTGAAGGTTCATTTTTTTAGTTTAGGGTTTATTGTGGAGTTTAGATTCTTCTCGACTTGAGCTGTTCTAAAACCAGCGAGTCTTACTATGAATTAAGTCCCCCCTCCCCTCAAAAAACTTATTTTTTAATTTACCCTTTTTATTTAAAAAAGCGAAACCAAAAAATAAGTTTTATTAATGAACAAAAAAACACTTTGTTTTAATTTGGCCAAAGTAAACAGAAGAATTCCATTTCCTATGGATTAATTCACCGGGAAATGGAATTGGGAAATTTTCTTTTTGAAACGGAAGGGTTCCGTTTTTGAGTCAGGTCGATTTAGATTGTTCTAAGGTTTTCCTACTCACGCACTCAGTCCCCCCTCCCCTCAAAAAACTTATTTTTTAATTTACCCTTTTTATTTAAAAAAGCGAAACCAAAAAATAAGTTTTATTAATGAACAAAAAAACACTTTGTTTTAATTTGGCCAAAGTAAACAGAAGAATTCCATTTCCTATGGATTAATTCACCGGGAAATGGAATTGGGAAATTTTCTTTTTGAAACGGAAGGGTTCCGTTTTTGAGTCAGGTCGATTTAGATTGTTCTAAGGTTTTCCGCTTTATTTCTTAATAACTTATTTTTTTATTTTATTTGTTTGTCCCACAAAAAACTTTTTGAAGTCCCGGTAGAAAGAGATTTCGCTAAAGAAAATGCTTTTAACGCCGCCCAATAGCCTTTCCTTTTCCAAAAATTTTTACGAATACGCTTTTTTGATGCAGAAGTACGTTTTTTTGGAACTGCCATTTAAATAAAAATTAAGAGATTACTCATTGGTATGGCTGGATGTGAAAGACATCTATTGTTCAAAAAAACCTGCTCTTTTCTAGAAATTTTTTTTTCTAAAAAAATAAACTATGAACGATAACGATATGGTAAAATCGCATAAAATTTTTCTAAAAACAAAAAAAAAAAGAATAATACTATGAACGATAACGATATGGTAAAATCGCATAAAATTTTTCTAAAAACAAAAAAAAAAGAAGAATATTTTTAGTAATTTATCAAAATTTTACTTTAATTTGAAAATTAAAAAGATATCAATGAGTAATCTTTGTATTTCATATGATTTGACCGATTAGAACTTCTTTATTTGAATATTTGAAATATTTAGAAGAAATTTAGGAAGAGAAAGAATAAGTAAAAAGAAATAAAAATGAAAAAATTCTATATTTTTATATTTAAGTTAGGTTAAGTTAGTACATATTTGCATTTTTTTATTGACTCCTTTGAAAAGAAATAAAATCCGATAAATCGGAAAGAATTAATTACGAATTTAAATTTTTTTATGCAACAAATATATCAATATGGGTGGATTTTGCTTTTTGTTCCACTTCCAGTTCCTATGTTAATAGGAATGGGACTTCTTCTTTTTCCGGCAGCAACAAAAAATCTTCGTCGTATGTGGGCTTTTACAAGTATTTTATTGTTAAGTATAGTCATGGTTTTTTCAACTAATTTATCTATTCAGCAAATAAATAGCAGTTCTATCCACCAATATGTATGGTCTTGGACACTCGATAATGATTTTTCTTTAGAATGGGGCTACCTGGTGGATCCGCTTACTTCTATTATGTCAATGTTAATTACTACTGTTGGAATCACCGTTCTTATTTATAGTGATAATTATATGGCTCACGATCAAGGATACTTGAGATTTTTTGCTTATATGAGTTTTTTCAGTACTTCCATGTTGGGATTAGTTACTAGTTCAAATTTGATACAAATTTATTTTTTTTGGGAATTAGTTGGAATTTGATACAAATTTATTTTTTTTGGGAATTAGTTGGAATGTGTTCTTATCTATTAATAGGGTTTTGGTTTACACGACCT